AAGAGTTTGCAATTACTAGCGATATTTGGACAAATGTGACATGTCGATTTAGGTAATAACTAAAATTGTAAAACTGTAAATTTTATTTCATTTAGTAAAATTTTACCAGGGAAAGTAATATATAGAAGTATATAAAATTGCAAGTTTTAATGAAAGTTTCCTTATATATATATATATAGTTGAAAATGGATCATAAACTTTCTCCCTGCAAAAGAGAAATGCAAAATTACAACATAAACCCTTTACTTTTCACAATTATTGTATTTATAAATTCTAAATTTATTGCATTAATTCTGCCAGAAAAGTATTATTTTATACATTAGCTAGAGGAAAGTTCTAGAAAATAACAATTTCTTGCATCACATAAAAATGCTTAACTCTAAAAACCGTCGATTTTTCGAAAAAAAAAGTTTCAAACTTTTATGTCGGTCTTTTTTTGTTTGATAAAATTCGAATTTTGTCATTTGATAAGAATAAAAATTTAAAGGGATTAATACCATTGTAAATAAAAAAAAAATTTTTTTTGTGTATAATAGTAAGTTAAAAAATTCAATTTAATTTATTCAAAGATCATTCGGCCAGTAAAGACAATAATATAAATATGAGAAATAAATTACCTAGTACTAAACTATTTAGCTGTAAAGTTAAAGGAGAGGATACTATTGATACTAAAATAACAATCTCTAAATCAAAAAGTACAAAAATGATTCTTAGTATAAAAAAATTTAGTGAAAAAGGTAGTCGCCTAATTTTATAACTTTCAAATCCACATTCGAATCTTAAATTTTCTTTTAATTCTTTTTTAGAGGTAAGAAGACGTGTAAGTAGTATTAAGATGCATACTAAGAGGCCTAAAGCTAAAAAAATAAATTGAAAGATTATTAGAGAGACAACATGGTATAAGATTTATTTTAAACCTATCTTTAATAGCCGAGAAAAAGAGTAAATGATAGGCAGTTTTTTCCTAAGGGTGTAAATAATGAGCAGTCTAATTATTATACAAACAAAAGAATAGGAGAAGGGACTAATTTGAAATATTAGTAGGATTAAAGAAACTTCTTTGAATTGACAATTCAATGTTTTAATATTATAGTAGACAGAATAAACTAAATCTTTAAGGGTATAAGAATTACTTTAGTGTAAGTCTAGCATGACTAATTTCCAATTAGGGGGTTATGGTAATAACAGGCGATTTGAACACATAAACAAAACCTAATATTATAGGGTTACAGTGATAGTGTAATTAAGTGTGTTAATCACTTGTTTAATTATGCGTTTAAACTTTAGATTTCAAATATCTATGTACTTATAATTATACTTTAACGCAAGAATAACTTTAAGTTAAAGAAACTATAAACCTTCAAAGTTTAAAATAATATATTTCATGTTAAGTTATGGCGTTTAATGTCCTCAGCAGTAAAAAATGGTGTATAGTATTAATCAGATAGCGTCTACAAAATGTCAGTATCAGATGGCAAGTTCATATCTTAGTAGAGAATTATTGGTGTAGAAATTTTTATACATTAAAGCTCTGCATGCAATTAAAATTAGAGAACCTAGTATAACGTGTGAACCGTGGAATCCTGTGGCCATGAAGAAAATTGAGCCGCCGACGCCAGAGGTAAAATTAAAGGGTAATCTTTGATATTCGATGTATTGTACTGTGAGAAATAGCGACCTGAGAATTAGGGTGACAATAAGTCATATTAGTGAAAAAGAATTGTTCAAATCTTTTTCATAGTGGGAGAGTGTAACTGTTGCTCTTCTTGCTACAAGGAGGATTGTGTTTAGACTTGGAGCTCCGATAAAACTAGGTATGCTTAAGTTTGAGGGAGGTCAGAAACTTAGTTCAGGGACTAATACAGTACTAGCGAATATTCAAAAAAAGCTTAAGAAAAAAAATGCTTCTCTCAACAGGAAAAGCAACATGGCTATCTTACTGTTATGGGTTATTCTATCATTAGAATGAGTAATAGTTTCTCGACTACAGTCTCGAAATCATATAGTTATTCTGGCTATTAAAATTATTGTTCTGAAGTATAAATGTCAAGAAAAAATAGAGTGAGGTGTTGAATTTGCTAATTTCAAAGTAGCAATTATTGTCACAGCTATATTAAAAGCTGCAAAACAATTTAAAGGGGCTCAAGGATTATCATAATTTAATAATAATTTTTTCATGAAAGCAGGTTAGTTTAATAGACGTGTTAAGCTAACTATAATTTTTAGTTTAAGTATATGAAGCAAAGGTTTTGTTTTTATAATTTGAGGAATAAATCTGTAGGTTGGTTGGGAATGTTTTCATTCGGGTAATATTGTTATTTCTGTATAATATATGTTTAAAAGAATAAGGAAGACTAAAGTTTGTACCGTGATGACAAACAGCTCATAAATTGCGATCATACTTGTTCCAGAAGTTAAAGATTTAATGAATTCGACTAAGAAACATCCTACGATAAGATTTATTATTATTCGAAAAGGAAGAGAGATAAATCGGATTAAGAATCTCAGGTTATGAAATAATCAAATACTCAAATTGATTATATATCATCTTATTGGTACTTTTGTTCCAAAGAGTTTTATGCCTCCACTAAATAGTATAGCTAGTCACAATGAGAGTAAGAATATAGTAGTGATTAGCACAATGAGTCATGACTGAGTACTAGGAATTCAGTTAAATGAGTAGATACTATATAGATTACTAATATAGATTAATATTCCTGAACATATAACCATTATATATGATTTGTGGCTGAGAGATAGGTTTATACCTCTAAATTTGTTTAGCATGACTGCTCAACGGGAGTTATAAGTGGTTTGTGCAGGGAATAATAGATAGAGTGTGAAAAAGGTTGCTAACCTAATAAACATTGCTAGTATGTTTTTAGCTTGCCAATCTATTGGACTTATTGCTATGTGTTCATATATTATTTCGAAAGTATTATCATTCTTAATAAATAAATTTAAGTTGAAGCAGTATATTATTGCCAGAATTCTCACGCCAAATAGTATTACTATTATTATATATCGAAATTTTATCATGTTTTATAGATAGACGGATTTATTAAATTTGTCCTTTCGTACTGAATTTAAATGAGATTTAAAGTAACAAAAGAGAATCCAACCTGTTTTTCAACGGTTTAAACTCAAATCACGTAATGTAGAATCGTCGAACAGACGATAGGTAAAACTCTTCTGCAAGTTTTGTTAAAATGATTCAACATCGAGGTCACAAGCAACTATTTAGATTAGGTCTCTTTATAGTTATTATGCTGTTATCCCTAAAGTAATTTTATTTGATTAATTAGTATAGTTAATGTTTGACATATAATAATTATATAATAGTATTGTCCCAACGAAATAGATTAAAATTTTTAGGGTCTTCTCGTTTATGTTACTAATTAAAGTTTTTGCACTTTAAAAAGGATTTCAAAAAATTTGTAATTAACAGTTAATATACTTTTTTCCTTTCATTCTAGTTTAAATTTATTAAACAAATGATTATGCTACCTTAGCACAGTCAGGTTACTGCGGCCATTTAATATAAATCATTGGGCAGGAGAATTATAATATAGATATATTACAATGTTTTTATTAAACAGTAGTATATTATGTGCTGAATTTTAATTAAAGATTTTTAGATTATGTACTTACTTAGTCATTGTAATTTTAAATCAATTTATTTAAAACAAGTGTCAAATAATTAATTATTTATAATAATGTAATGTTTTATTACAAAAAGTTAGTTTGGTTACTTCTAATCCCACTGTTAGTCTAAGTTAAAATATAAATAAAAAGTTTTTCATTTATGATTATCCGTAAAGAGAAGAATAAAAAGATATCTAATAGCATAATGCATATAACGAATAAAAAAACATTATTAATCTATGTAATATATTTATAATGTTTTTTTAGGTCGATATTTTTCTTTTGTAGAAATTTTTCTTATTTTTGATTAATCCTGATGCAAAAGGAAGTATAATGAAACATGCAAAAGAATGTAATTAGTTAGAACGTTACATTTTTATTGTAAATAAAATATACTCCAATTTATATTATGTTCTAATCTAGATTCTTTTTCCAAAAAATCTACTTTGTTACGACTTACCTCTGATAGGAGGGTGACGGGCGATATGTGCATAAAATGATACAAAATCATTGTATTATATAAAATAGATAAAATTACATTTAAATCCTGTGTAAAGTAATTTATGTGATATACATAATTGAACTGACATTTAAATTTGATTTATTTGTAGGTCATTTCATACTTTTACATTATTTGTATCTTGACCTGTTGACACACAAAAGGCTTATGTAAAAAAGTTTAATTTTAAAATTAAACTTCAACGGCGATATACATAATTTAGAAAAAGAAATAAACGAGGGTTATCGATTAAAGAACAACCTCCTCTAATAAAATTTTACCGCCATCCTAATTAAGTTTAAGTTTAATGTTACTTCTTTGTTTTTAAAATTTAGAATAACAGGGTTTCTAATCCTGGTTTTTCTTCTAAATTTATTTTTTGTAGATTGAATAGTGGATAAAATAATTTCACTTAAATTTATATAATAATTTTGTTAAAATAGGCTATAAAAAAAACAAGATAGTAAAATTATTATATTAATGTATAACCGCGGTAGCTGGCACATTGATTTACCATTTTAAAATTTTCCATGTCGTTATCCGTTGCATAGATTTATTTTGTGTTTATTACATCAAAAGAGTTAATATTAAAAATTATAAAGCTAAAGGATACTTTTAGATAATTAAAGAAAAGTGATAATATGAATCATATATTAAGTTAGAAGCTTAACTTTCTTTTCTATAAGTATAAGAAATATAGTAACAAAGAAATTACCCAGATCGAAATTCATCACAGGAAATAGACAGTGACAAATAGTCTAAGTCATGAAGACATGTATGCATCAGCATTTCATGAGGCAATTCACCCCAGGGTAAAAGTCACGTAGAGTAATAATCAGGATAAAACAGGATAAATGAAAAAGTTTTTAGTGTCTTGTATCGCTAGACATGGTAAAAATCAAAATATTAAAATTCCTAGGACTATTAGTACTAGGCCTCCAAGTTTATTATTACTTCTTCGTAATAAAGCATAAAAAGGTAAGAAATATCATTCTGGTTGGATATTGAGAGGAGAAGCTATGCGATCAGCATAGGAAAAATTTTCAGGGTCTCTGCTTCAATAAGGAAATATTATAATTATTATCACGAACAATAGAATAACAATTAAATTAAGCATATCTTTAGATGTGAAAAAGGGATAGAATTTAATTTTAATCAAAGGAGAGTGAGAACCCAAAGGATTGGATCTTCCGCTAACATGCAAAAGCAAAAGATGAATAATTGCGATTCTTATAATTAAAAAAGGCAGCAAATAGTGTAGAGTAAAGAAAAACTGGAGAGTACGACCTCTAATTCTAAATCCTCCTCATACTCATTTAAGAATAAAATCGCCTAATAGTGGCACAGCAGAGAGAAAAGAAGTAATAACAGTAGCAGCCCAGAATCCTATATTACCCCAAGGTAATACATAACCTATAAATGCAACAATAATTGTAAGGAATAAAATTATATTGCCAGATAATCATCTTCATAATAAATTGTTTGAAGCATTTAGTAAACCTTTGAATATGTGAGCATATATAAGTATAAAAATAAATGATGCTCCATTTAAATGAATTAATCGTAATAAAAATCCAAATTTTACTTCTCGTATTATAAAAATTACTCTGTCGAATGCTTCTATCTCTCTGGGCACATAATAGAATACTAATAAAATTCCCGTGAGTAATTGTACTCCAAAGATTATTCCTAAGAAACTTCCTAAATTTCATAAGTAAGAAATGTTTCAAGGAGTAGGAAGATTAATTACTAATGATGAGCCTGGTATTAAATTTAAAAAAGATTTTTTCATTTCTTACAATCTTATTACAAAGATCGCACAGGGTATTTCAATAATGATATTATTACAGAAACTAATCCAAAAGATGCTAAAAGAAGTAAAATTAATGCATAGATCAAATCTTTGTATAAAATAAAATATCTTATCCCTAAAAGTTTTTGAGCAGAAAAAAATAAATTTTCTTCAGCGGAAAAATTTTCTCGTATATATATACAATAAATTAAAATTCCTGTGATAATTAAAAAATAAAATACATTTTTTATAGCTAAATTTCTGTTCGGTACTAAAGATGACATGTAGACTAAAAGTAATAATAAACCTCCTCTATAAACTATTGTAAATAAATAAGAAAATATGCCTGATTCAGATATTTGAAAAAATTTAAACAACGAAATTGTAATACTTCTCAAAAAAATTGTGAGTCTCAATCACAATGGGTGTAAAAAATACAAAAAACACAATCTTCAAATCACGCATATCATTAGTATGCAGATAATAGTTTATTTATGCAAAACATGAATTTTGGAGATTCAAAAATTAAATCTGATTTTACTGCTTTTCTATCTTAGATTTACAAAATCTATATTTTATAATAAACTATAAAGCATATAATATTAAATGTTATTTTAGTGATATTTATATCAGGGTTTGTAAAAATTATATATAATTCTCAGCATTTGCTGACTATATTTATTGGTCTGGAGCTGGTAGTTCTCTCTTTAATTAGATTAACGTGAAATGGTGTGTGGGTACAAACAATATGATTTTTAGTTGTAAGGGTGGTTCACAGTGTGTTTGGTATGATACTATTGTTATTAACAATACGTCAGCTAGGAAATGATAAAACATTAAATGTTATTTAGGTGTGATATAGATAATATAGTTAATGATAAAATTTCTTTCAGTAAGTTCGATACCTTTAGGTTTCGGTATTTTTTTTATTTATTGATTAATCAGGGGGTATTTAGGGAATATTGGTTACATTCTAAATGTGCCATCTTGTTTATCCTATATAATAATTTTACTTTTATGCTGATTGTTTATTTCTTACACAATATTTTTGCTTATAGAGCCAAAATCATATATAAAACTAATTTTATCCTATTTTTTTATTTTATGTTTATTTTTTTCCTCTGATATTATTTTTATATTTTATGTGTCTTTTGAGTTATCCATTTTACCTATTTTTCTCATTATCTTGGGCTGAGGAAATCAACCGGAACGGTTAATTGCTGCTTATTATTTACTAATTTATACTTTGTTGTTTTCTTTTCCGCTAATAGTTATCATTTTATTTACAATTGATGATTATTTAATTATTCCTTGAGAACCTATTATTGTTTATTGTATTGTTTGATTATTTACACTGCTCCCTTTTTTTATTATAATTCCAATTTATCTACTCCATCTATGGTTACCTATAGCCCATGTAGAAGCTCCCGTTTTAGGAAGAATACTACTTGCCAGAATCTTATTAAAAACAGGAGGATATGGTATGTGAGGAGTATGGTTATGTGTGTGTTATTCTGTACGCTGCTTCCTTTTTTTATTAAAATTCCAATTTATCTACTCCATCTATGGTTACCTAAAGCCCATGTAGAAGCTCCCGTTTTAGGTAGAATACTACTTGCCAGAATCTTATTAAAAACAGGAGGATATGGTATATTAAAAATATGTAATATATATGTTATTACTTTTACCAAAGAATTAATTAGAGTTTTTTTATTTATAGTCTTAATGGCTACAATATTATGTTTATTACAATCAGATCTAAAAAAATTTGTAGCATACAGAAGAGTAACACACATAACCATAATCCTCATTTTATTATTTTCAGAATATATCAGATTTGAAAATGGATCAATTTTTTTAATGATTTCCCACGGAGTGATTAGAAACTCGTTGCTTTTTATAGTCGGTGTTTACTCATTTAGTAGTTTGTCTCGGTTATTATTTAAACAAGACAATATTATAATAATTAGACCTAAATTGTGATATACATGCATAATTATCTTATTTTTAAATGCTGGTTCTCCTCCATCTTTAAGCATAATTAGAGAGATAATATTATTTATTAATTCCCACTTAGTCTGAAGCTGAAATTTTATTGTCTGTAGTGTAATATTTTTGCTGCTAGTTTATTATCCTATTTGATTAATATCTAATATAAACAGTGTAAAAATAAATTTATCAAATAATATTTATGTTTGTATTACAGACTTATTACTACTCTGCTATCTACCTTTCTCGGCATCAATTCTATGACTTAATTCAACTACTATACTTTAAGTTGAATGTCTTAATTGAAATATTATTCAATCTTAGTTTCGACCTAGGTTTAGAGCTCGCTCAAGACATCAAAATTGTTATAGTTTAAATTAAAATATTGAATTGTGGTTTCAAAGTTATCTAACAATAATATACTTAGTAAAAATTTATTGTATCTCATTATTTCTTTTATTCATACTAATATCTTTAACATTAAAAGGAAATATTTCTTTTTTAACTTTAAGATTTAATAATTTCATTACAGATATTTCTTTTACTTGGAGATCAAAACTGATAATTTACTTTACTGCTATCGTTCTTGTTCTTTCTTTTTTTATTTCTCTTTTCTCTTCTTTCTATATAAGAGAAGACATCCCAATCAATCGCTTTATAGCAATAATACTATTCTTTATCATCAGAATGTTAATTGTCAATAACGGAAATTCTTGCTGAACTGTATGATTAGGTTGAGAGGGCCTTGGAATTTCAAGCTATTTTCTAATTATATACTATAATAATTGAAAAGCCGATAGTTCTGCTGTAGTCACAATTATGCTAAATCGAATAGGAGATTTTTGTTTACTTGTCAGTCTACTAATATTTACCCAAGTCTTAACGTGAACACTTGAAAATTTTAGGCTTAGGCCTTTATTCATTATATTGATTAGTTTAGCAACAATTACAAAAAGTGCCCAACTCCCTTTTAGAAGTTGGCTGCCTATCGCAATAGCCGCTCCAACACCCGTGAGTTCTTTAGTTCATTCGTCCACTCTCGTAGTTGCAGGAACAATTCTATGTATTAAGTTCAGTGCTTATTATTTCTCCCCCTATATAATTTGATTATGCTTACTAGGTTACATTACCAGTTTATATTCTAGGATAATAGCTTTTTTAGAAAAAGATCTAAAAAAAATTCTTGCCTATTCAACAATATCCCAAATTGCCTTGGTGTTATTCATACTTTGTACAAATCTTAAAGAACTAATGCTTATACACATTATTAATCATGCCCTTGCAAAAGCATTATTATTCATAAATATTGGAGTTTATATTGTTTTTATATTCAGTAATCAAGATACTCGAATTTTATATCACGGTGGTATCCTATTACCGGTTATTACTTCTAGAATTATTTGTCTCATGGTAATATGCGGAATCACATTTACGTCTTCATACTATTCTAAAGAGTATAGTTTACTATTTGTCATAAAAGAAGATACTATTACTTTTATAGTAAATATAATAATTTTTTTGTCCTTCGCTTATTCTAGACGTATGGTTTATTTGTTTACTTTCTCAGGAAGTAATACAATAATACCCTCAAAAATTTACTATCCGTACATTTTTCTAAATAACATAATCACACCCCTGATAATTTTTAATGGATGAATTTTTACAAATAACTATTCTTTACCCCTCAATTTAAGTTGAACAAGAAATAAATCCTGAATTTTAATTTTTCCTATTATAATCCTAATTTTTTGCTACAAAATTATTTCGGCTCAAATATTAAATAATAATGATCTAGTTTACAGTCTAATAAATAATTCACTCATATATATAAAATATGTAGCTGATAGAATAATTAAACTTGCCACTTTATCTTTAAATTTTAATTTATTATCTTTTAGTAATATGTCCCTAACTTCAATCTTACTAGGGACTATAATAATTCTATTGTACCTAAATTTTATATATTTCCTTTAGCTTAACATATCAAAAGCGTATCTCTGAAGAAGATAAAATTATAGGAAAATAAAGCAATATAAGCTAAATAAGCTATTGGGCCCATACCTCAAAAATACTTTTACGTTATTGCTAATATACTTTATATGATATCTGCTATATACACTAATTATTATTATTAGCTTTACCATGAGAAACTGACTTTCTATGTGGACCATACTAGAACTAAGATCTTGAATTATAATAATTTTAACCCTAGATGACAGATGAAATGAAGTACTATTTAAAATATATATAATGTTATCTATATCTTCTGTTATATTAATTTTACTGCGACTCCAATTCTCTAGGCAAGAAGAATGAATCCTATGCCTCTTAGCCTTTAAAATAGGTATTCCTCCTCTACACTGATGAGTCGGCTGAGTAATAAAACATATAAAATGAGAAATTATGTGATGATTTACAACCTTTCATAAAATTATTCCCATGATAATCTCATTATTAACGATTAATAGAATTCTTATTTTCTGATGAAGCATGACATCTGTAATTTGAAGAAGTATAAGATTTTTGTCCTCTGTATCATACTTTATAATTTTTTTCTACTCTTCTTGCATTCATACCAGGTGACTTTGATTAACCACATATAATCTATATGCTTTTTTTATATATTTTTTATTTTATACTCTAATCATGTATTTTATTTTTACAAAAATTAAATATACTCAATCTTGGACTTATAATAATGAATTTACTTGAATAATGGTTGTTTTATTGGGAATCCCGACTAGAATAATCTTCTTTGTAAAATTTATTACTTTAAGAATTTATTTAAATCATATAGCACTACTCATATGAATCCTCTTTCTAGTAAACATAATCACAATTTTACCTTACACCCGAATAATCTGGAACTTAATGAGCAATTCATTATTATTTAATAACAAATATACTTCCACTAGTACGACAATCCTAGGAATTCTCTTACTAACAAGTCAATTTATACTTTGACCTATCAGTCTATAGGTTCATTCCAATAGCCGAGATTTTCCAAATATCCTAAGCTTAAAAAGCTTATGCTTTATTTAAGCTACTCGTCTTCTACCCTCTCTTCTCCTAAGCCCTTAGAGAGATAGTAATTAGTATATTACATTAACCCCAGGTTAATCATCTTATTCTTTAGTTAAGCCATAGGTCTAAGGACCATTGTATATATATATATATATATATATATATATATATATCTATGAAATTCTTGTATTAAATATAATTATTCACAGCAAGATTGTTAAGGGAAGCAGAGATTTTCATATTAGACGTATCAAAAAATCATATCGTAGTCGAGGTAGTGTATATCGTAGAAATAGGATTCTTGTAATTATTAGAAAGGTTAGCAATCTAGTAATTAAGGGGGTTAATAATACGGAAAACATTATTCTTAGGATGATAATTATTCCATATTCAGCCATAAATAGAAAAGCAAATTCAATTCTTCTGTATTCTACGTTGTAGCCTCTTACTAATTCTCTTTCTGCTTCTAGCAAATCAAAAGGTGTGCGACCACATTCTGATAAAATTATTAGAATAACTGGCAATATGATAAGGCTTGAAAATATGATTTCTAAAAAGTGGAATCCTTCTTGTGTCAGGTACGGATTTAATGAGGTTTTTATACAAAATACTCTTAGAATAATAAGAGAAAGGGCAATCTCGTATGAAATACTTTGTGTTATCGAACGTAAGCTTCCGAAAAGGGCAAATTTATTATTAGCAGCTCACCCTGTAATAATGATGTTAAATCCTATTATACCCAAGAGTACAATCATGAATAGTCCTCCCAGGGAAAAATTTATTAGTGTGTGGGCGTAGGGTAACACAGATCAGAAGAGAATAAAAAGTATAAGTCTAATTGCGGGAATAAATGAGAATAGTATAAAATTAAGGTGATATGGTTTTATTGAAGACTTTATTATTAGTTTAATACCGTCTAACACAGGCTGTAGAAGTCCCCACATAGAAATTTTATTGGGTCCTCGACGTCGTTGAGAAATACCTATATAAGCTCGTTCTAGCAGAGTGATAAAAGCGATTCTAATTAAGGCAAAGAGTAAAATTATAATAAGTTGTACAGTTCACAGTAGAATACGCTTGGTATATGTAAAGCGTAGCCATGTAGTACTATGAATTGAAATTTCATTGTGATAAGCATTCACCAAATGGCCTGAGTGTTAGTAAACCTGGTGGTTTTATACTGATCTTAAGTCAGTTGCATTAATCTGCCATACTAAAATTTAAGGAAATTAATTATTGTCTATGGCTGAGAGTCAATTTTTAAATAGAAGTACAGATGTGTGTTCTAGAGCAATAGGTATATAACTGTGGTTTACTCCGCAGAGTTCTGCACAAAACCCAAATGATATGCCAGGCAGGTTCGAATAGTGCATGAAGGAAATGATTCGGCCTGGAGTTGCATCTAATTTAATTATTAATGAAGGGACGGATCAGCTATGAATTACATCTGCAGAGGTTACTGCGATTCGCAAAGGAGTTTTTACAGGCAATAATGTACGGGTATCACATTCGAGATTTCGGTAGTTACTGTTTTCTCACTGAGCTAAGAATCTGTCAAAATTAATATTGAAGTCGGGATAGTAGTATTCTCAGTATCACTGGTGTCCAGTAATTATTAAGTTTATTACTGGAGGCTGGTTGGGGAGTTCTTCTGTGTAGAGTGTTTTTATAGAGATTGATGCTATCAGGGAAAGAATAATTATTGGGGCTCTGGTTCATGCAAATTCAATAGATTTATGCTCTAGAATAGTGTTAGTGTTGGCTTTGATAAATATTAGACTGAAATAGAATCATGTTACGGCCATTAAGATTAAAAATATTATAACTATGACTCAGTCGCATAAATTGTTTGAATGTAGGCTGAAGGGCCCAATGCTGTCTTGCGTGTATAAGGGGTTTCATTTTATCATGCGGCAAGTAAATAAAAGCATTGATTATAATATAACTAAGAGGTCAATAAATTAGGGGTCAAGAAAGTATGCTCTTTTACTGGTAGGGATAGAATTATTTCGGGAGAGTTTATTAGAGTTGCATTTATAATAGTGTAGCGATGGCAGGTAATTCTTTCTCAGGCTAAGTATAAGAATAAAATAGTTGAAAACAAAGATAAAATTCTCCCTAATGATGAGATATGGTGTATTCCTGCGTAGCAATCAATATAATCTACGTAGCGTCGGGGTATACCGTTCAAACCAAGAAAATGTTGAGGCATAAAAGTTAAGTTTGCTCCTGCAAATATTAAAGCAAATTGGGTTTTTTGAAGAATTGAATTAAAAGAGACTCCTAAAATTCAAGGTATTCATAGTGTAATTGCTGCTATTATTGCAAAAACTACTCCTATCCTCAATACAAAGTGTAAATGTCCTACTACATAGTAAGTGTCATGCAGCAACAGATCCAGGGAAGCATTAGATAGTGACACTCCTGTTAATCCGCCGATTGTAAATAAAATTAAGAAGCCAATTACTCATAATATTAGAGGAGTTATTGGGCAAGAATTACCATACAGAGTTGCTAATCATCTGAAAATTTTAACGCCAGTAGGTACTCCGATGATTATGGTTGCGGCTGTGAAGTACGCTCGAGTGTCAATGTCTATTCCAATGGTGTATATGTGATGCCCTCATACAAAACAACCTAAAATACCAATACTTATTATGGCATAGATCATTCCTAAAGGTCCAAAAACTTTAAATTTTCCTGACATAAATATGATAGACTCAGAGATGGCGCCAAATGCAGGCAATACTAAAATATATACTTCAGGATGCCCAAAAAACCAGAATATATGTTGAAACAAAATAGGATCACCTCCTCCAGAAACTTCGAAAAAAGTAGAGCCAAAATTACGATCTGTTAATAGCATTGTAATGCCCCCAGCTAATACCGGTAAAGAAATAATAAGTATTACTGAGGTAATAACTACACTTCACGTAAATATAGAAAAGCGATCGAGAGTAAAGACAATACTCTTACCTAAAAAACATGTACAAATAAAATTAATTCTTCCTACGATTGAAGAAATTCCTGCTAAGTGTAAGGCAAAAATCATAAAGTCTACTCTATGATTGGGGTGACCGAGTCAAGAGGATAGAGGGGGGTATAAAGTTCAGCCTGTCCCTGCTCCCGTTCTAATAAGCATAGATCTCAGGAATAGTAACATTGCTGGGGGTAAAAGTCAGAATCCTATATTATTCAGGCGAGGAAATGATATATCTTGAGCTCCTACTATTAGCGGTAATAATCAATTACCGAATCCGCCCATAAAAATAGGTATAACCATAAAGAAAATTATTGCGATTGCATGAGCAGATACTACTGTATTATAATATTCTCTAATAAGGGATGTATTAAAGCTTCACGGAGAAAGTAAAGTAATACGAATAACTATTGATAAAGAAAGGCCTAATATTCCTCTTCAAACGCCAAAAAGTATGTATATAGTGCCAATTTTTTTATGATTTCCTGTATATAATCATTTTTTCAT